TTACTAACATGCCACATGCGAGGGACAGAACCGCCATTGACAGCCTCCAGCTCCCAACTCGGCCTGCTTCTACTACCTTAGAGGGTCCTCCCCAGTTAGGATCAAACTTGCGCTTTCACTTAAGTAAGGAAAGTCCGATTCTAAAATCAAAACTTGATTTATCCCTAGATGCTTGGAAATTTTAATTACTCCACCACCTTGCCCGGTGAACTTCTAACCATCCTTTTATAGAGAAGAATAGCTATCTTTCGTCATAATTTATTCATTTTATACCCGAGGTAATTGAAGCATTCCTTTATGTGGGAACGTCCATCTCTAGCGTGGATAAGCCTGAAGGTCCTACTAAGCGGTCTAACTCGACTCCCCTTTCTAGGGAGATGTGGACGAAGGCTAGCTTTCGTTAGGGAATTTATCATCACAGAAGGAACGAAGTAGCTTGATCGAAGATAAGAGAGAGAGGATAAACCCATACGGGATGATATGATAGTACTTTATAGCACAGTTTACCTGTCATTGATAGGGGCCTGGTATTATGGTTGAGCAAGTAAACAACTACCTTGATTTCAAAGCGCAACCGCTGTTCAAAGAATATCAATGCGGCGGGAGTATAACAACGGCATTAATAATTAGAATTCGGAAACCTTTGTCAGTCAAGTCCCTCTATCGAAAAAAGCTTCGCCGTCGTAGAGCGGTCGACCTAAACGAGAGGCGGTACGGACGAGTCATAAACGCGGTCGGGGGTCCCATCCCTTTTGCAGGGAATGGTTTTTTCCTGTGCGCACCGACTCATTGAAACAGCAAAACTTTTCTGTAGGATATATGTGGTTGCACTGGAACTACTCTTACTTTTTTGAATGAATAGTGTAGCATGAACAACCAGAAGCCGCAACAATAGAATAGTATAGTATCAACGAAAGGCTCTTCCACTTATATTTACTATATAAGCTGTTCGACTGAACTCGTTGGCTCCGCGTTCATGAAATTCCAATATCAACAACATAAATAAAATTCTTCGATCTTAATTTCGGGCGTATGGAATTCGTTCATCTCTAGTACTGAGAATCGAAGGGGAAGGGGAGTCCATCAAGGTTTTTGGCTCGCAATAAAGCTAGGGTCCTGATCGAGCAACTAGTAGTCCTATCTATCCACCTCTCCAGACACAATATCTTGAGTACCTATGATGGTGACCACATCTGCTGGCATGTGATGTTTGGACATAGAATCGAGTCCTTGTGAATGGGCAGAGCCAGGTGCTCTTATTTTACGACGGTAGGGACGATTGCTTCCATTACTGACCAGAAAGACACCAAATTCTCCTTTAGGTGCTTCAACTGCGGTATAGGTAGAAGGAGCTGGTACGGAAAAACCTTCTGTATAAGGTTCGAAATGGTGAATTGAGGTAGAGTAGACCGATGATCCTGTAGTCATTTGGCCGGCTATTGAAAGAAAAAGCTTGCGTCTGCTCCCCCTATTATATAACCGGTCCCATCTCTCTCCAAACCTAACGTGGTAGTTTCCCATCATAGGGCTTTCTATCTATAGATTGAGCCATTACCAAGGAGCTAATTTCATTCATTCAGAACTCAGTTGACTGCTTCTATAGATAAGGCGGAGCGTCCTTGTCCTTGGTTCAGCATTATAGCACATAGGGCTTCGGCGCTACTACAGCGCTTCGCTAACTCGAAGCGCCTCGCTATGAGAATATAGCTTCGCTAACGCGCGGCTAAGTCTTGAACCTTCGTGCCGACCGTTCGCTTTCTCAGTAGCAAAAGCGCTTCTCTTTGTCCCTTAAGTAGAAGGACAAGCAAGATGTTCTTGGTTTTCTTGCTCCCGCTTCCTCATCTGCGCTCATCAAGCCCGCTTTGCTCTTTGGGAGGTGAAACAGCGGTTGAGGCGGACATTTAGAAATGACAGCATCGAAGATCGATTTCTATAGATATACACGGTTACGGTTATCTCGGACTGCGTTCCGGAAAAAGGAGCCTACTTGAGTGGAGGGGCGGGCACTCCTGTCTTTCAACCCCACTATACTATTCATAGTTGTGGGGCACTGTGTACTTACAGCCTCTACGATAAGCAAGTGAATGGGCCCGGTGCGTGGCGAACGGAACGGTTCATCAAGAACATTTTCGCCTAAACTCCCTAAATAGGAAGGGGGCACTTTCAAAATAGGGCTACTTGCTTCCCACCTGACTGTGATAGCCCTCTCGATACCTTACCTTATTGGAGCTTTGTAACTAGTGACCGGGTTCCCGCCGCTAGAGCGTTTTCCCAGTGCGCGGAGTCCCAACGAGTAAGGTTTTAGTGGTTTATCATTGGGTCCATAATGCTAATCCCTCTTTTTGTGCTACTCCTAGGGCGGGAAGAAGAGAAGAAAACGCGAGGCGTTCTCTTGGTTTCCCAACCTGTTGCTTCTAAAGACTGCCCTCTCTCGGCTGGATGTTGGTCCAGCCTACTACGAGGATCCCGTATCCAGCAACCTATACAAAGGGCATCAAAG